TGCCTATGACGTAGCACCTGGCGGATTTTTAGCTAGTGTATATCATCTTACGAGAATACAATATGATATAGATAAACCCGAGGAGATATGCATAAAAGTATTTGCTCCAAGGGAGAATCCTAGAATTCCGTCTGTTTTCTGGATTTGGCGAAGTGCAGATTTTCAAGAACGTGAATCTTTTGATATGTTGGGAATCTCCTACGAGAATCATCCACGCCTTAAACGTATCTTGATGCCTGAAAGTTGGATAGGCTGGCCTTTACGTAAGGACTATATAACTCCCAATTTCTACGAAATACAAGATGCTCTTTGAATGATAAGAAACTACTGTTCACTTATACAATACAACACAACTGAAAATGAAATTCAAGTCAAGAACCTTTTTTTTTTATTGTCTGCTGAAGATGAAAGGAGGTGGCTGGACTCTAATGCGTATTATGAATCCCCTAAAAGGGCTTATTCTCCAATTTTTTAAAGATCATATCCATTTCGTATGAGTAGAAAGACTATAGGATGAATCAAAAGAATTCTGTGCCATGAATTTTGTATCGCGCCCACAACCTTAACACAACCTTAAATGGGCCACGATAAAGTAACGTTAAGTAAGAAATAAATAAATAAATATCAAATATAAAAGTAAGAAAAAAAGGATCGTATTTGATTTGTACTGTGTTTGAAGTGCATTCTGTTTATTCCTATCCCCCAACTGTTATAGACCATTAACAAATATGGATCCCGATCTGTCTCGATTAATTTGTATAAATATCTATTCGATATATTTTTTACGTGTCAGGAACCAGACTTGAACTGGTGACACGAGGATTTTCAGTCCTCTGCTCTACCAACTGAGCTATCCCGACCTTTTGTTTTGCATTATCCTAGTACAATACTTGCATTTATGTGAACTTGCATTTATGTGAATTTAATTTAAGTAAAAAGTAAAGCGACTAAACTGTTTTCTTACAAAATTGGGAAAAGATCCAAGAATTTTTGTTTGGATCCCTTTGGGAAAAGGTAGAGTGAATGGGAAAGATAGTGAATTTTGTTTGAACTGAACTACGGATGAAATGAGAAGAAAGTTGAGAAGTAAAATGGGCTTTTGCTTGGGGATAGAGGGACTTGAACCCTCACGATTTCTAAAGTCGACGGATTTTCCTCTTACCATAAATTTCATTGTTGTCGATATTGACATGTAGAATGGGACTCTCTCTTTATTCTCGTCCGATGAATCTTGAAAAGATCTATCAAACTCTGGAATGAATGATTTAATCACTGAATAATATTCGATTCTTCTTTCAACCCCTATTGGAATGGATTCACAATAACTCTGAATTTTTCCTATGTATATATACATTTTGATATTTATATTATATATACATATTTCATTAATAAATACATATTTCGTATTTTTAATATATATTTGATATTATTTAGAGTATTTAGAAATTCTATTTCTTTATTTTATTATTTTAATAATTTATGAAATCATAATTATATTATGAATAATATTAATATGGTTATTAATATTTATATGGGTTGGGTCATAATTAATCGTTTAATATGTCAGTATGTATACGTACGTATTAGATATATAGGACCACTCCCTCCGTAATTTTTTGATAGACGGATTCCCGCTACCAACGAAACGTAGTCAACTCTATTCGTTAGAATAGCTTCCGTTGAGTCTCTGCACCTATCCTTTTCTTTTTTATTCTAATTTTTGAAATCCTAAAGATTTGGCTCAGGATTGCCCATTTTTTTTTCCAGGGTTTCTCTGAATTTGGAAGTTACCACTTAGCAGGTTTCCATACCAAGGCTCAATTCAATCAAGTCCGTAGCGTCTACCAATTTCGCCATATCCCCTTTTGTTTTGATACCAAAATCCGATTGGAATTGTATACATACCTTTCATTTATTTTCAAATTGTAAAATTCGTTAGATAAAAATTTCTATATCGGAAAGGTCTATGCCGCTATTTGTTGATTCTTTTGCTATTCCCCAGCAGTCCATCTCTATTGATGAACTCTGTTTAAATCAGAAATAATTGTATCATTAATCTATCCACAATTCAATATGGATACATATATCGCACATCTATATGTTTTTTCCTGCCTTTTTTTACAGTGCAGTTTTGAATAGTGAAAGGTTCGATATTCATTCTTCTTATTCTATTTCTATCTTTTTTTCTGAATCAAACCATAGGAGCGGCTCATTCCAATTTAGAATATCCTTTTCTTGGGGCCAGTTCGGTATAACGGATAGAATTATTATTCTAATTTTTTATCTACTACTATTTCTAATTTTTTATCTACTACTATATTAAATTAATCAGGACTAAAGAAAATTAGTCATATATTAATCATATTTAGTCATATATTAATCATATATTAATCAGTCATCTAATTTTCTTTTCTTAGAAAATAGTTATCTATTTCTATTCTAGTAGAATCTAATAGAAAATTCAATTTCAAGGAAGAAAATTCTATATTAGTCATTAGTCAGATTTTCTATTTAGTCATTAGTTATATGATAATTAACTATTAGTTATAATTAACTATTAGTTTAGTTTTGATCTATTCAGTTACAACTATATAACTATGAACTATTATAGTTATAACTATGAACTATTATAGTTAGAGTTGATATTCAATATTGTTGATATTAATACTTAATAGGTAAGAAGATAGGTAAGATCTGCCACTAGTTAAGATTTGGCAGTTTCCTCAATTCTTATATATTTTATAATGTTCTATGTATATGTAAGCCCGCTTAGCTCAGAGGTTAGAGCATCGCATTTGTAATGCGATGGTCATCGGTTCGACTCCGATAGCCGGCTTTTTCTCTATCGATTTTTCACGATTGGTAATCTCGACTCTCCCTTTCCAAAAATAAAAAATGTTGGATCACCAATCTATCTATGATGTTATGCTATGATGTTATGACACGGTAACTTGCATAAAAATGAATAGGAATAGGATTAATTAGATCTCTACAGAACAAATCAGAAAACGTAGCCTCAACTCAATTTCCTAAATTTCCTAATACTAATATATATTAATTATATATACCTAACACAATACTAAATATATATATATAAATACTAATATATATATATATTAAATATATATATATTAATATATTAATTAATTAATATATTAATTATATATACCTAATATATATACCTAACACCAATATACACTAAAATATTATTCTAAAATATTTACATATATATTACATTAGAATAATATTTAAATAATTTAATAATTTATATTATATTACAATTTTTTACAATTACAAAAATTATATATACTAAAATAATTATATATACTAAAATCCGGATATTGATCCAAATTTTTGTAATCTAGTTTACTTTTTTTTCTACTTTATTTTTTATTTTATAGTACTTCAATAGATTTCACTTTGTTTATCCTTTCGCCTTAGTTTAGTTTAGTCTTAATTTAGATTTTTCTGAAAAATGCAATTTCAATAAAATAAAAAGGAGTTTTTATGTCTCGTTACCGAGGACCTCGTTTCAAAAAAATACGCCGTCTGGGAGCTTTACCAGGACTAACTAGTAAAAAACCTAGATCCAGAAGTGATCTTAAAAACCAATTGCGTTCCGGGAAAAAGTCGCAATATCGTATTCGTCTAGAAGAAAAACAGAAATTGCGTTTTCATTATGGTCTAACAGAACGACAATTACTTAGATATGTGCATATCGCTGGAAAAGCCAAAGGATCAACAGGTCAGGTTTTACTACAATTACTTGAAATGCGTTTGGATAACATTCTCTTCCGATTGGGTATGGCTTCGACCATTCCCGGAGCTAGGCAATTAGTTAATCATAAACATATTTTAGTTAATGGTCGTATAGTGGATATACCAAGTTATCGCTGCAAACCTCGGGATATTATTACTACAAAAGATAAACAAAGATCGAAAGCTCTGATTCAAAATTCTATTTCTTTATCCCCTCATGAGGAATTGCCAAAACATTTGACTTTTGACTCATTCCAATATAAAGGATTAGTAAATCAAACAATAGATAGTAAATGGATCGGTTTGAAAATAAATGAATTGTTAGTCGTAGAATATTATTCCCGTCAGACTTGACGAAAATAACAAAGAAAAGTTCAGAGAATTTTTTTTTTTTTCTGGTATTTGTATTTTATCTTACGTACCACATATCACAGTGCGATAATGTAATTTGAAATAGAAAATTTCTCAATTTCTATAAAATATAGTTTTTATTACTGAAACGGCGGTATCAATTATTATTTGATTTGATCCATTGTGCTCAGTAACGTTGGTGAATTAAGAGAAACGAAACGGAAAGAGAGGGATTCGAACCCTCGGTAAACAAAAGCCTACATAGCAGTTCCAATGCTACGCCTTCAACCACTCGGCCATCTCTCCTACATAATCTTTTTTATTATTGACCACAAACTTAGTGAATAGCGAGTCATTCATCTTATTGGAATACGGGTACGGACGCTGAAAGGTTCCGTGGGAAAAGTGCTTTTCCAATTTCCTATGTCTCAACAACTTTTCTCACCAGCTACCCCACGGATCTATTACAAATTAATGAAGCGTCCCATAGATTTTTCTATTTCCATTTATTTTCAATTGTATCCACATTATGTAAACAAAACAGATGCTTACCTTACTCTATTCAGTCCATGGATATTTCATTCTTTTTCCTTTTTTTGGATCATAACTAAACCAAAACTTCTCAAGTTATCAGAATCCGCAGTAAAAAATACGTTATTCAAGCTAGATTAGATGAAATAGTATTAGATTAAATAGTAATAGTTACTATACTACGAAATTGGAATCAAATTGGATTTCATTCCAATTTTTCATATTTCCCCTTGCCCAATAAAAGGAGACAATTTGAGCAGAAAGTCCACATCCTTTCTTTTTTTGAACAATCCCATTTTTATGTTATTTCGTACTGTACAATTCAATTCCTTTTTGTGGGATCATTTTCCTCACTAAGG